TATGACAGGAAATACGACTGTCAAAAAAAGGATTTTTTTTATCCCCAATGCATCTTGCATGTATTGAATATACTATCATATATACTATGATATAATATAGTATGATAAAAGATTATGTCCAATTTTCATTGATCTCGATTGACCCCTCGTTACTGTCCATAAGAGAAGTAATAGGTAGGGATGACAGGATTTGAACCCGTGACATTTTGTACCCAAAACAAACGCGCTACCAAGCTGCGCTACATCCCTTTCAATTGTTGTACAGTGTCATTGTAGAGAATCCATGTCTTGTTTTCCACCTCGTTATTTCCTCTATCTATAGAGAATTTCTCTTGCCATTTCTTCTTTTTTTGGTTTCATATAAATTATGAATATAATAAAAGAATTCTATACATATGATTCTATACATATGATTCTATACATATGATGAAACCAAACGTATAAAAGAATGAATATTGATCGGTAATATTCAAGAAGAAAGTGTCATCTTTTTCTGTTTTAGGGATGGGTGGATTTCATCTACCAGATCACTGTACATATACATTTGAAGTTAAGGATTCCCGTACAAATACAAGTGATCTTTAACTACATATGCGTCTGATCCTATATGTATTCCAATAAAGAAGGAGGATTTTCAATGCGAGATATAAAAACATATCTCTCCGTGGCACCAGTGCTAACCACTCTATGGTTTGGTTCTTTAGCGGGTCTATTGATAGAGATAAATCGTTTATTCCCGGATGCGTTGGTATTCCCCTTTTTTTCATTTTAGTTACTGACATGGGAATGGGTGAATGAAGAAGATTAGAGATAGAATAAACTCTCTGTGACCAATCCCCCTCTTTTTTCAGTTGTTTAGGATAGGAAGGAAGGAGAAAGAATAAAAAAAGTGGATTGAACTTCAGCGAAACTCATGTTCAGGATAGAATTAATAGAGGTAGAACAGAAATAGAAATCAATAGAAGTGTGGGTCGAGGGTAGACTCTTCGAGATCCTACAGGATAGTAAATGAAATACAGGGATTAGGAATAATTAATAGTTAGAAATTTTTGTATTACTTATTTTTTATTTTATTACTGAATGCAACGAAATCTTTCATAAGTGGATTTCGGGTTAGCAACTTATCTTCGATTTATTTCTCGTTCCTTTCTTCTTCTTTGGTTCGGATCGAAAATAGAAGAATTGAGTAAGTTCAAAGGAGGTTCATGGCCAAGGGTAAAGATGTCAGAGGGATAGTTATTTTGCAATGTACCAATTGTGTCCGAAATGATTTCAAGAAAGAATCGCGGGGCACTTCCAGATATATTACTCAAAAGAATCGACATAATACACCAAGTCGATTGGAATTGAGAAAATTCTGTCCTTATTGTCACAAGCATACGATTCATGGGGAGATAAAGAACTAGATCGAACGGAACGGAACGCGTGTACCACCCTTCCATTCCAACGAACAGGAACAAATGAAATTCTATTCTATTCTATAAATAAACAAATCAAGTCCTATTTTGGTCGAATGCGAAATGCATGAATAAATAGGCGTTTAGAGATAAGGAATAAACCATATGGATAAATCCAACAAGCGATTCTTTCGTAAATCCAATCGATTCTTTCATAAAGCCAAGCAAGGTTTTGGTAAATCCAAGCGAGGTTTTCGTAGGCGTTTTACCCCAATTAGACCGGGGGATCAAATTGATTATAGAAACATGGGTTTAATTGCTCAATTTATTAGTTACCATGGAAAAATATTATCTAGACGAATAACTAAATTGACCTTGAAACAACAACGATTAATGGCTGTTTCTGTAAAACAAGCCCGTGTTTTATCTTTATTACCTTTTCTTGCTAATGAAAAACTAATTAAGAAACTCAAGTCGATAATCAGAAATAAATATGCTCGTAAAACCAGAAAGAAATATACTCCTGGGGGAGAAAAGAAATATCCTCCTCGAGGCAAAAAGAAAAATGCTCCTCAAAGCGAAAAGAAAAATGCTCCTAAGGTAGAAAATCAATATCCTCCTGGGGGAGAAAAGAAATATCCTCCTGGGGGAGAAAAGAAATATACTCCTCAAAGCGAAAAGAAAAATACTCCGAGAACCTGAAATAAATAGGCCTACTCCTCAATTGAATCAAAACTACTTGAATTGGAATTCAAAATCAGATTGATTGATATTTTATTCGAAAAATCGAAGAGATTTAATTGTTGCGGCGTAATAGAATAAAAAAGAAAAAGAGTGGGAGAAGAATTTTTTTTTTTTTTTTTGAAATGTGTTCTACTACTTAATTTCTTTTATTTTATCATATTCATTTCTACTCTACCTTCCCGGAGTAATTCTCCGGGAACTCCGTTTAAATCATTCCGGTGAATTCCTTCCAATCTCCTTATTTGACGATCTCATTGGAGATCATGTAAAGACAATTCGTCTTTGATATAGCCATTTGTGCAAGTATTTTACGATTAAGAAGCACCTGCCTCTTGTACAGATCGTGTATTAATCGCCTATAACTATAGGATGCGCCATTTGCACGAGTTACTGCATTTATCCGAGTGATCCACAAACGACGAAAATCTCTCTTTCTCCTGCCTCTATCCCGATGAGTGGAATTCAAAGCTCTCATTTTCTGTTGAGTAGTTGATACAAATGAACGAGTTTTTTTTCGACGCCTCCGGGCTATATATCCTCGTATAACTCTGATCATTGAATAAAATAAAATGAAACTTTGATGAATAACTAATCGATTTCGTTTCTTTCAGCCATTCTTCCCCCTTCCCCCCCTTTTTCCTGTCTTATTAAAAACAAAACGGATTCTTCCGATGTATAAAATAAAAATTCCAATGGCTTTTGCTACTATGACCTTCCCAACCACGATTTTTATTTCTTCCAGGCATTTATTTTACCTCAAAATAAGAAATTGTACCGATATTTGGTACAAAATAGGTAGAAAATAAATAATAAATAGGTATTAAATGGAAATGAATAAATAAATAGTGGCTTCCATCGTTTCTATGGTTACTTCTTAAACGGTGAGGTCCTCTCTATACACCGGAGCCTCTTCCCTCATTTAATCAATGTTATTTGTAACTTGTACAGTTCACATTCTTTGGCTCTACCCATGAATTATCCAGTAATAGGTCTTTTCACAATGAGATCTATTCATACAGTGACGGCATTTAATTAAGAGGGTTGGCTGGGTAGCTGACCCTCTTAGTCCGTTCTTGCAAGAGTATGAGCATAATCTTTCTGCTTTTGAAATACCATTTCCCCCGCTTAATGGATAACCATTCGCTACCAATGGAGAATTGCTTTTCATCTCAAATCGAGGTGATTGGATTTGCACCAATGGAAACCATAAATTCTATACACAATAGAGGTATATGATAGATCCTTATTTTTCGATAGTGACTGAAGTTCTTACATTCTATCCAATTCATTGGTACTAGTTATTGTATTGATACTGGAAAAATCACCTCATTTGTTCTAGCTCGTGATCTGAACGAGTCGCACATACACCCTAGTACATGTTCCTCGACGCTGAGGACATCCTCGAAGCGCTGGGGATTTCGTGACATTTCTGATTGGCTGTCTTGTGTTTCTAATAAGTTGTTTAATAGTTGGCATGTTGAATCCTATACAGAATGGGCCGGTTTAGATCGATCCTAACCGGATCATTATGAATAAGAATAAGTTCCATTTCGGATTTTACCGAGATGAGGAGATCAAATCACGATTCCTTGGATTTATGAATCTAAATATGGATCTAATTATGATTCCAACGATCATACCTATTATAGGTCTCTAATGAGATAACCTATGACAATAAGGGCAACGAAGGAAACCCACATGCCGTTCTTCATGGCGTTCACCCCCTTTTCTTTCTATACAGAATGGAACTATACAGAATGGAAAAACGGTAGGTAAAACAATTGTTTCAATTTATTTATATTTATTTTATAAACATGTAAAATTAATTAATCCGAAATCCCAATAAGTCGTCTCCATTTGGATTCCTACAACGTTGCCCTTATTCTCATAGGTTTTTAATGAGATAACCTATGACAATAAGGGCAACGAAGGAAACCCAGATCCTGTTATTCATGGTATTTACCCCCACAAAAAAAATGGAAAAAACAATAAGTAAAACAATTGTTTCAATTTATTTATATCTAATTAATTTCATTATATTTATTTTATAAATATGTAAAATTAATTAATCCGAAATCCCAACAAGTTGTCCATTTGGATTCCTACAAGATCAACAAGGCCATGTTTTTGTGCTTCTTCTGCTGACAAAAAAACATCCCTTTCTATGTCCATGGCTATAACCCATAAAGGAGTGCCCGTTCTTTGTGCATAAACTTTCATGACGTCGTCATACATTTGCATTAATTCGTTTATTTCCACGATAATTTCGCCTGAGTCGTCGTCGTCAAAAAAAGAACTAGCAGGTTGGTGGATCATAATCCTGAACATAATAAACGCTTCTTCTATCTCGATTTTCGCATCATCATCATCATGGGGCTGAGGGGGGGATAAAGAATAACAAAAAGAAAAAGATCGAATTGAACAACTGTACGAGCATCTTTTGTGCAGTGCATACAGCTTTACTATGGCATTTCTTTTTCCATTCCATCGAAGAAAGAGACAAATAAAATAAAATCCATCAGACCCAGACCGTTGAATGACATTTACCATCCTTCCTTTTCTTTTGTTCTTTTGTATTGTAGGAGTTCAAAAAATACTATGATAGTTCTGTTGCTTTCTATATTTATCTCGTATGAGACTCAACAATCCCAAAGTTTCTTTCTGGCCCAGGAAAAAATGATCTTTTTTTTTTTCATTTTCATACCCTTTCATAACATAAATATCAGGAAAAGACTTCTGATGTTGAAGCAAAAAGATTTGTAACGCTGAAATGGACCCCCCGATGCATAAGATCAAATAAGAAAGACTTTTTGTTTGTTCCATACTACTATCTCAACCCATATCGTATTGAAAAAGTTTACTCATATCAAAATTGAAGTGCCATGCTATTATTACTTAATATTTTGATTTCTTTTATTTATTCAAATTCCATATGGTGAAGACATAATCTTCTCCTTCTCTAAAATAACAAACTCATTGACGCCAAGCGTAAGGGAGTGCTATACGTTTGGTAATCTCTCCTCCGACCAGGAGAAATGATCCCATTGAAGCAGCTAATCCCAGGCATATCGTATACACTTCCGGTTGCACCCATTGCATCGTATCAAAAAGACCGAATCCCGGAATTATGTATCCGCCGGGAGAGTTTATAAACAAAAAAATATCCCTGGTCTCATCCTCTATGCCGAGATATATCATGATACCAGCAAGTTGATTCGAGATCTCGTCATCAACATCTTGTCCTAAAAAAAGGAATCTTTCTCGATAAAGTCGGTTGATTAGGACAAAATTGTCTCCTTTAAGAGCCGTACACGCATCTTTGAATACATACGGTTCAAAAAATAAAAAATGCGAAACAAAAAAAGAATCAATGTGTCGATTCTAGCCCTTTTTCTTTTTTCGTAGCAGATTTTTTCCTAACTAAGGGGCTTTTTTCTTCTATTTTTCAAGAAACATGAGGTTTAACCCTAGAATTCATTGAACTTATCGAACTAACCTCTCATTGATGTATTGTTTCATCGAGATCCAAATCACAATGTAATTTTCTTGTTCCTGAATTGAACAGGCCTCTTCCACTTTTTTAGGTTTATGCTCTACTCCGGGTAAAGATCCGCCCAAATTCTATTTGCACATATAGGACAAAGAATCTTAGTACCATTTCTTTTTTTCAATTCGTTTCATGCCTTCCGCACAATATATGATGTATTCATCATATTACTCCGCTGTTTGGCAGTATGAGATCGCTCTTATGGTATAAGAGAATCATTTACGATACGAGTGGTAATCATACATGGATGACCTATTTGGTATTTTTGGAACGGAGTCTGGCTACTTGATTTTATTTTACTGGTCCGGGTCAACCATAAATTCTTCTAATGGATACCCCTAATAAATATAAATTGACCTAATTGTACTTCACGCTACTAATTTTTGAGGATTCAAAAAATCTTTCTGGGGCGAAGGGGGGATATCTCGGTCGGGGGAGAGAATGGGAAAATACCATACGACCCAATATGTCTGACAAGTCGCACTATATGTCAATCCAAGTTGCGTCTTCATCGCCCGGGATACGAAAGGGCACTCTCGGAACGCCAATGGGCATAAAATGAACGAAAAATGATTACCCACCCTACGGGGAGCTTTGATGTGGAAACGTAAAAACGTGTTTATTGTCTTCATAATATTGGTGCCTTTTATCGGATTTTATCCATAGATTGGAAGGTTCATAGGGGAAGAGGGAATGAATAAAGAAAAATTCTGACGAATGGATCGTTTGAATGATGAACAAGTATCTATGCATTCGCTCACAAAAAACGAGACCAACCCCCATTGCGTATTGGTACTTATTGGGTATAGAATAGATCTACTTTTCTTTCTTTGTTCCTACGAACAGAATTGTTCAATTATTATCAACAGAACAGAATAAATATTCACCCTTGCTTCGGGATAATCCACTAAAAAGTGAGGTCCATAGCATAGTCTTTTGCAATGCAATAAAGCTACATAGTGTCTATTTTTTCTTTGAAAAAAGGGGTATTTCCATGGGTTTGCCTTGGTATCGTGTTCATACCGTCGTATTGAATGATCCCGGTCGGTTGCTTTCTGTCCATATAATGCATACAGCTCTAGTTTCTGGTTGGGCCGGTTCGATGGCTCTATACGAATTAGCTGTTTTTGATCCCTCTGACCCCGTTCTTGATCCAATGTGGAGACAAGGTATGTTCGTTATCCCCTTCATGACTCGTTTAGGAATAAACAATTCATGGGGCGGTTGGAGTATTACAGGAGGAACGATAACGAATCCGGGTATTTGGAGTTACGAAGGTGTGGCCGGGGCACATATTGTGTTTTCTGGCTTGTGCTTCTTAGCAGCTATCTGGCATTGGGTGTATTGGGACCTAGAAATATTTTGTGATGAACGTACGGGAAAACCCTCTTTGGATTTGCCCAAGATCTTTGGAATTCATTTATTTCTCTCAGGGGTGGCTTGTTTTGGTTTTGGCGCATTTCATGTAACAGGCTTGTATGGTCCTGGAATATGGGTGTCCGATCCTTATGGCCTAACCGGAAAAGTACAATCCGTAAATCCAGCGTGGGGCGCGGAAGGTTTTGATCCTTTTGTTCCGGGAGGAATAGCCTCTCATCATATTGCAGCGGGGACATTGGGCATATTAGCGGGTCTATTCCATCTTAGTGTCCGCCCTCCCCAACGTCTATACAAAGGATTACGCATGGGGAATATTGAAACTGTACTTTCCAGCAGTATCGCTGCTGTCTTTTTTGCAGCTTTCGTTGTTGCTGGAACTATGTGGTATGGTTCAGCAACTACCCCCGTCGAATTATTTGGTCCCACTCGTTATCAGTGGGATCAGGGATACTTCCAGCAAGAAATATATCGAAGGGTTGGCGCCGGGCTAGCCGAAAATCTGAGTTTGTCGGAAGCTTGGTCGAAAATTCCCGAAAAATTAGCTTTTTATGATTACATTGGTAATAATCCGGCGAAAGGGGGATTATTCAGAGCGGGCTCAATGGACAACGGGGATGGAATAGCTGTTGGATGGTTAGGACACCCCATCTTTAGAGATAAAGAAGGACATGAGCTTTTTGTACGTCGTATGCCTACTTTTTTTGAAACATTTCCAGTAGTTTTGGTAGACGGAGACGGAATTGTAAGAGCCGATGTGCCTTTTCGAAGGGCAGAATCGAAGTATAGTGTTGAACAGGTAGGTGTAACTGTTGAGTTCTATGGTGGCGAACTCAATGGAGTCAGTTATAGCGATGCTGCTACTGTGAAAAAATATGCTAGACGTGCCCAATTGGGTGAAATTTTTGAATTAGACCGTGCTACTTTGAAATCCGATGGTGTTTTTCGTAGCAGTCCAAGGGGTTGGTTCACTTTTGGACATGCTACGTTTGCTTTGCTCTTCTTTTTCGGGCACATTTGGCATGGCGCTAGAACTTTGTTCAGAGATGTTTTTGCTGGTATTGATCCAGATTTGGATGCTCAGGTGGAATTTGGGGCATTCCAAAAACTTGGAGATCCAACTACAAGGAGACAAGTAATCTGATACAACATTGCTCCGCTATCTTTCTTTCCCCTCTATTGGATTTTTTTTATTTATTTGATATACGGGACTGGAGAAATCTTGATTTTCATCATTGCCTTTTTTCGACTCTTGCCTTTTCTTTATCCGGGAAATGATCCCAAATGAAATGAACAGGTGCGGAAGCTATAATTGTAAACCGCGATCAAATCTATGGAAGCATTGGTTTATACATTCCTGTTAGTCTCGACTTTAGGAATCATTTTTTTCGCTATTTTTTTTCGAGAACCGCCTAAGGTTCCGACTAAAAAGATGAAATGATTTTTCATTATCTCAATTGAAGTAATGAGCCCCCCAATATGGGAGGTTCATTATTTTAACTAGTCCCCGTGTTCCTCGAATGGATCTCTTAGTTGTTGAGAGGGTTGACCAAAAGCGGTATATAAGGCGTACCCAGTAAAGCTTACAAGTGAACCAGATATGAAGATGGCGACTAGGGTTGCTGTTTCCATTATTAGATAATTTCAAGACCGCGATAGATCTACGCTATGATAAGATCATTTATTTAAAATGAAAAAGTATACAAAGTCAACAGATCTCAATCAATGCAATAGGATTTATGGCTACACAAACCGTTGAGGGTAGTTCTAGATCTGGTCCAAGACGAACTATTACAGGGGATTTATTGAAACCATTGAATTCGGAATATGGTAAAGTGGCTCCTGGATGGGGAACGACCCCCTTCATGGGGGTCGCAATGGCTCTATTTGCCATATTCCTATCTATTATTTTGGAGATTTATAATTCTTCAGTTTTACTGGATGGAATTTCCATGAGTTAGCTAGGTCCATAAGAACAATGAAGTCCTAGCTTTTCAATCAAAAATGATTGGACTAGGATTTCTAGATCATTCTGGTAGTTCGACCGTGGAATTCCGTCGTTTCGGTATTTCCGGAATATGAGTGTGTGACTTGTTATAATTGATCCTATTGATAGTACAGAGAATAGGTCTGTCATCTCGATAGAGATGGTTCTACGTCGGATATTCATTCTAGTATCTGGAGCACGGAATATATGGAATAGATCAAGAAAGAAATATTTGAACTATGATTCATACCTATTATTCAGACCTCGCGACCGGACTCCAAAAAATTTTCAAACAAAGAGGTATTTCATAAATCGAATGATTTTTCTTTTATTCCCTTTCCTTCAAAATTCTTCTTATTTTGACCGAAGGACAAATGTTTCTATGAATTTTTAGTCATTCCTTCCATCCATTCATTAAATAAGTGATGATCAAACGGTTCTTACTCAGAGAACCTTTGGGTTTAGCTTGGAGGCTTTATTGAATCATCGTGGTTATAGTATGAATCTGAGGTTTCAATTGATTCATAGGGTCTCAACAAGATAATTCCTATCAATAGTAAACAAAACATATAGTAAATCCGCATTACGCACAAACAACAAATCAAAAAGAAAATAATAGGGGAAGAGAAGATTCAAGAGGCCTGTAATGATCAACATAAACACAAATGAGCCAACTTGATATTTTGTTTGGCATTATCATCACAAAGAAGAGATTCCGGATTTTGGTTCTTCGCTTCATATCTTCGGGTACGATTGAATCAAGTTCAAATGAAGTGGCTAAGAAGTTTCAAACTTTCTATTCCATATCCGTTGCAACCACTATTTGGGTGTTTCTGCTTGAGCCGTACGAGATCAAATTCTCATATACGGTTCTCAGAGGGGGAGTCTCTTTGGTTTACCTATCTCAATAAAGTATATGATTGGTTCGAGGAGCGTCTCGAGATTCAG